TCAGAAAGAATCGAACTTTTGATTGATCCAGGCACTTGGGGTGCTATGGATGAGGACATGGTTTCCGTGGACCCCATTGAATTTCATTCGGAGGAGGAACCTTATAAAGATCGTATTGATTCTTATCAAAAAAAGACAGGGTTAACCGAGGCTGTTCAAACAGGCATAGGTCAACTAAATGGTATTTCCCTAGCAATTGGGATTATGGATTTTCAGTTTATGGGGGGCAGTATGGGATCCGTAGTAGGCGAGAAAATCACCCGTTTGATCGAATATGCTACTAATAGATCTCTACCTCTTATTATAGTGTGTGCTTCCGGAGGAGCGCGCATGCAAGAAGGAAGTTTGAGCTTGATGCAAATGGCTAAAATATCTTCAGCTTTATATAATTATCAATCAAATAAAAAGTTATTCTACGTATCAATCCTTACATCTCCTACAACCGGTGGAGTGACCGCCAGTTTTGGTATGTTAGGAGATATCATTATTGCCGAACCTAATGCCTACATTGCATTTGCGGGTAAAAGAGTAATTGAACAAACATTGAATAAGACAGTCCCTGACGGTTCACAAGAAGCTGAGTATTTATTCCATAAGGGCTTATTCGACCCAATCGTACCACGTAATCCTTTAAAAGGTGTTCTAAGTGAGTTATTTCAGCTTCACGGTTTCTTTCCCTTGAATAAAAATCCAATCAAGTAGATCATTTAATTCAGTTATTTATATTTTTTGAGGTGCACAAGTATTTAGTTTATAGTAATTTACAAAAATAATAAGCATGGAGTTTTACTTAAGGTCATAAGATCTAATAAAGGAAAAAAGGTTGTTGATAATCACTTTTTCTTATTTCCTCCAGATCCATTTGATTTCTACCTATATTCATGATTAGTAATCAGGAAGACTCTACCAACAAACAGGATAAAGGAATTAATTATCAAATTATTAAAATAAAAAATGAACGTTCCCTTATTACGTTACATATTCTAAATATATTGAATAATTCAATATATTTAGAAAATAGAGAATAGGAATCTTGCATTTATTTTTCTATATTCCCTGATAATTTCCATTTTTTGCTAGGAATCCCTGTTGGATCGGATTTGTTAGATTTGATAATTAGTAAGAAACTTTTTTTGTCTTTTCTTTATTAGAAGATAAGTATAGTATAAGAAAACAATACAATAATAATAAATATATATAAATAAATCTAAAGTAAATAATAAACATATATATAAAGGTGAATAGGTACACTTATTTAGTTCTACATTTCTTGTACCTATACCTATTATTATATACTGATAATAGATATACTTATCATAAGATATCTTTATAACAGGTACAAATATTAAATCGAGGTATCCATTCTATGACAACTTTCAACTTACCCTCTTTTTTTGTGCCTTTAGTGGGTCTAGTATTTCCGGCAATTGCAATGGCTTCTCTATCTCTTCATGTTCAAAAAAACAAGATTGTCTAGATTCGATGGGATCTAATCTCATTTTTTTTGAAGACTCGGACTTGGATCATAATACCGATTATCTATTTGTTTAGTGGAATAGGGTACAACGTGTGTCTTCTTCCGAACACAAATGAAAGAGCTGTTATGCACGTGTAAACATGATATATGGATAAATGCATTATATCTATTTGAAAATGGGGTCAGCAGATGTATGAAATGGAAAGTCAAAGTATCATCTATATGTATGTAGATATCCATAGTAGGATCACATGAAGGGGATATTTTTGTATATCTAACTGATTCGATGAATTACTCCTAAGGGTTCACATCATAATAATAGTGCTAGTTGATGAGAGTTACTTCGGGAACAAAAAAATAAAGTCAAATTCATTTGGGTTATTCTCTCAATTCCAATAAACTGAAACAACTGGATCTAGTATGAACTGGCGATCAGAACGTATATGGATAGAACTTATACCGGGGTCTCGAAAAACAAGTAATTTCTGTTGGGCCTGTATCCTTTTTTTAGGTTCACTAGGATTCTTATTGGTTGGAACTTCTAGTTACCTTGGTAGGAATCTGATATCCTTATTTCCTTCTCAGCAAATCCTTTTTTTTCCACAAGGGATCGTGATGTCTTTCTATGGGATCGCAGGTCTGTTCATCAGCTCCTATTTGTGGTGCACAATTTCGTGGAATGTAGGCAGTGGTTATGATAGATTCGATAGAAAAAAAGGAATAGTGTGTATTTTTCGTTGGGGATTCCCTGGAAGAAATCGTCGCATCTTCCTTCGATTCCTTATGAGAGATATTCAGTCGATTAGAATAGAGGTTAAAGAAGGTATTTATCCTCGGCGTGTACTTTATATGGAAATCAGAGGCCAGGGTTCCGTTCCCTTGACTCGTACTGATGAGAATTTGACTCCACGAGAAATTGAACAAAAGGCTGCGGAATTGTCCTACTTTTTGCGCGTACCAATTGAAGTATTTTGAAATAAATTGAAGAATGAATGCTTTCGCAGCATTGAGTAAAGACCTCATGAATTATATTTGTTGTTATATAACAATTTAACTTACGTTTTTCAGAGTGCTCATTCGAGTAAAAGCAGACGCGTATGGAACAACCAGAAAACATAAAAAACTTGTTTTTGTCCACCAAAACAAGTTTTTTGTGCATATGAAAATCAACCCCATTTTTTCATACTAGTAACAAGTATACTAAGTATGGATTCATCACATATATCCGAACAGTGCAGACTCTAGAATTCATCTTTTTTGGTCCATTTTGAATTGATATGTTAGCTATAGATTGTATTCTATATTCGTGTAATTGAATTCTTTATTTGTTTTGTCAATTGATGTTTCTTTCTTTTTATCCTTTCTTTTCCTTTTTGATAATCATAAAGATTGGATCATTTATAACTATAACCATTCTATTTCTCTCTTTTTTTGCTACTCGTTTTTGATTTCATCATATCAATATTTTTCCGAAATTTACCTAAAAAATTCCCGGGCTATGGGTAGCCCGCGAAATTTTTCGAAATAATGGATCTAGGTAAGGGGGTTGGTTCTTTTGCCCCGAAATCCGTAAAATATTCATTTCTTGAGGTGGCGCGTTAGGGCATTCATTAGAAAGAATGCAATTGCTTCTAATGAAGAAATAATAAAACAAAAATATTGTTTCCAGATCCAAGGACTAACCAATTAATTAAAAAAAGGGAATAGGTCTATGGATTCAATACCTTGTTATAGAACTCACGTTTCGTGGAAATATCAGATTGGATAGAGTCAAGGAATCCGGTGGTTTCATTAACAATTCACAGATTAAAAATGCTAAAAAAGAAAGCGCTAAAACCCCTTCTATATCTTACATCTATAATCTTTTTGCCCTGGTGGATTTCTCTCTCATTTAATAAAAGTATGGAATCTTTGGTTACTAATTGGCGGAATGCTGGGCAATCTGAAGTTTTTTTGAATGATATTCACGAAAAGAACGTTCTAGAAAAATTCATAGAATTAGAAGAACTCTTCATTTTGGACGAAATGATAAAGGAGTACCCGGATACACATATACAAAAGCTTCGTATAGGAATACACAAAGAAACGATACAATTGGTCAAGATGTACAATGAAGGTCATATCCATACCATTTTACACTTTTCGACAAATATAATAAGTTTCGCTATTCTAAGTGGTTATTCTATTCTGGGTAATAAAGAACTTGTTATTATTAATTCTTGGGTTCGGGAATTTATCTATAACTTAAGCGACACAATAAAAGCTTTTTCTATTCTTTTATTAACTGATTTATGTATTGGATTCCACTCGCCTCACGGTTGGGAACTAATGATTGGTTCTGTCTACAAGGATTTTGGATTTTCTCATAATAATCAAATTATATCTGGCCTTGTTTCCACCTTTCCAGTCATTCTAGATACAATTTTAAAATATTGGATCTTCCGTTATTTAAATCGTGTATCTCCGTCACTTGTAGTGATTTATCATTCAATGAATGACTAAAGAATGATCCACTGATATGAATCTACTCATAATGTTTTTTACTTCGTACATAAACAAATCATTAAAAATCTTACTCATTCTTTATATTTATACCAATCCAGGAATTCCTCCTGGATTCCAGTAAAATAGCAGAATCGTGGATAGGAAACTCTACTAGCAACCTACCCAATTTATTGTAGAAATTTTCGGGATCAATGATTGGACCATGCAAAATAGAAATATCTTTTCTTGGATAAAGGAGCAGATGACTCGATCCATTTCCGTATCGATCATTATATTTATATATGTAATAACTCGGACATCTATTTCACACGCATATCCCATTTTTGCACAACAGAGTTATGAAAATCCACGAGAAGCAACTGGGCGTATTGTATGCGCCAATTGTCATTTAGCTAATAAGCCCGTGGATATTGAGGTTCCACAAGCGGTACTTCCCGATACTGTATTTGAAGCAGTTGTTAGAATTCCTTATGACATCCAACTGAAACAAGTTCTTTCTAATGGTAAAAGGGGATCCTTGAATGTAGGGGCAGTTCTTATTTTACCTGAGGGATTCGAATTAGCCCCCCCCGATCGTATTTCTCCGGAAATGAAAGAAAAGATGGGCAATCTTTCTTTTCAGAGTTATCGCCCTACTAAAAAAAATATTCTTGTGATAGGTCCTGTTCCTGGTCAGAAATATAGTGAAATCACCTTTCCTATTTTGTCTCCGGACCCCGTTACTAAGAAAGAGGTTTACTTCTTAAAATATCCTATATACGTGGGCGGGAATAGGGGAAGGGGTCAGATTTATCCCGACGGGAGCAAGAGTAACAATACAGTCTATAATGCTACAGCATCAGGTACGGTAAGCAAAATAGTACGTAAAGAAAAAGGGGGGTATGAAATAACCATAGCGGATGCATCGGATGGACACTCAGTCGTTGATATTATACCTCCGGGACCAGAACTTCTTGTTTCAGAGGGTGAATCCATCAAGCTTGATCAACCATTAACGAGTAATCCCAATGTGGGTGGA